TTAGAAATCAAGTTATTGAATATTTGGAATAAATCACGAAATTCGAAACTCCCCGTTATCCAATAAAACCCTAAAATGCCTAATAATAAACCAAAATCGCCAACACGATTAGTTACAAACGCTTTTTGACAAGCCTTTGCTGCAAGAGGTCGTGTGAACCAAAATCCTATTAATAGATACGAACATATTCCAACTAATTCCCAAAAAATATAAATTTGTATCAAATTTGAACTAGTAACTAATCCCAACATGGAAGTACTGAAAAAACTCATATAAGCAAAAAATCTCAAATATCCGTGATCATGAGACATATAATTATCACTATAAATAAGAACCAGAATTCCAACAGTAGTTATTAATATTGACATAATAGAAGTAAGTGGATCGATCAAGTATCCGAATTCTAAAGAAAAATCATTATTGATAATCCAAGACCATACATATTGATAGACAGAACTGCTATTTATTTGATGAATAGACAGATTCATGGAAAAAATCATGACTATACTTAACAATAAAACGCTCTGAAAAGCCCACATACGACGAAGACTTTTTGTTGCCGTCGGAAAAAGAAGAAGTCCCAACCCTATTAACATAGGAACTGGAAGTGGAAGGAAAGGTATTATCCACGCATATTGATATGTCTGTTCCATAAAAAAAGTTTTTTATTCTTAATTAATTGTTTCCGATTCACCGGATCTTACCTCTTTCGAAAAGAGTCAATAAAAAATAAAGATATGCACTAACTTATTTAATAATTTGATATTAGTATTTATTCTGAGGCTTTTCAAAATCGTTCAAATATTCAAAAAAAGAAGTTACAATTGGTCAAATGATATGACCAAGTTACATATAAAAAACGAATACTATAATAGGAAAATGCAAATATAAATTATTATTACGATAATTTATATTCATAGAGCAAGGATAAAAAATTACGCAAAAAAGGGTACTTGATGCTAATATGAATTATAGGATTAACTAAGGTCATCGGTCTAATGAAATAATAAATCTTCATTTTAGTTTGTTTATTTCAACTCATTAACTAATTCATTATGGGATTGATTGTTTTCCATTTCAATCAAAAGGATTTATTAGTAAACGTTAGAATATTATAGATCTAAAATGATATTTTTTTATTTTATCGGGAAATGATAAAACATGACTGAGATATTTTTTTATCAAACCACGTATCCTTTAACAGATTTATTAATAGTCTCATTCGAATTTAACAATTGAATTTAGGTGTATTCTTTCCTCGAGTTTGACTAAAAAAAGCCTCAAGTTTTTTATTAGGCAAAAGTTTACAATCCTTTGAGGTATTTTATTACATGTAAATAAAGTATAGAATGATGAAAATCAAGGCCTTTTAGGTTCTTTATTTATTTATTTTATTAAGTTTTATTTATATGACATAGCGTATTCTAAAGATATAAATTTGAGAGATAAAGAACGAGAACTAAGAGTTCCAATCCAAAGATTTTTGGTTTTACTAATATTGTATTGTCTGGAATCAAAATTTTATTATTTAGAGTAATTTTTGATACAATTTGCAGAGATCTTTCACATATCTATATTTATTTTTTATGAAGAGAATATTATTTAGAGAAAAAATAGATAATGAATAAGAAATAATAATTCGTTTTGAACAATAGATGTCTTTCACATCCAACTATAACAATGAGTAACTTCTTCATTTTTAAATGGCAGTTCCAAAAAAACGTACTTCTATATCAAAAAAGCGTATTCGTAAAAATATTTGGAAAAGGAAAGGATATTGGGCGGCGTTAAAAGCTTTGTCATTAGGGAAATCTCTTTCTACCGGGAATTCAAAAAGTTTTTTTGTACGACAAACAAATAAGTCCTAAAATATTGGAATAATCGGAATGGATTTTACTCGAAAAATTGGATCAGTAATTTGTTAATATAAAATTCACAATTGGCAGTCCCTATTCTAATCAATATGAAATAGACCAGGTTTCAATCTTAATCTTCTAAGATGTGTAAAAGAATAATTCTTCTGTTTTCTCAATTCTAAAAATAAAAAAAAGAATACAGAAAAAAATACAAGATTTTTTATTTATTTTTCGTATATTTTCACTCACATTGTGGTGGTGGGGAGTCTTATTTTCCCCATCGACCTTTACAATAATGAAAAATTTTTATCTTTCTCGAGAAGGGCAGATAGAATATTTTTCGTTAAAATTAATGAATTGTTGAAACTAATTGATTCCATGTTAAAAAATTTTTATTTTTGATAACTTTCTGACTTCTTAATTTATCGGAATTACTATATGGATTTCCGATATATCTCCAATTTTCAGCCCACTCAATAAAAGAACTTAATTGTTGATATATTATGTACAAATAAGGTGTCAATTTGGAGTAATCCAAAATATGGCTATTTTGGATTCATTGAGAAAATTTATTTTTTGTTTCAAATTTWTKAAAWYAKATAAAMSMKAAATAATTAAGTATCAATATGAAAACATTTTTTTTT